GTTAATGATCGTAATGATTGTATCTATATGCTTATTCCGAGAGGAAATATTCAAATGATTATTCATCGAATGACTATTATTGTATTTTCATTCAAATAGGAGGGCGGGAAGGCTCTATGGAAAAATGGCGGTTCAATTCGATGTTGTTTAAGGAGGAGTTAGAACACGGGTGCGGGTTAAGTAAATCACTAGAGGGTATTCGACCCGTTGGAAATACAAATGGGGGTGAAGACCCTGTTATAAATAACATGATTCATGGTTGGATTGATAGTGACAGCTCTAATAATATTGATCCTTTATTTGGTGTCAGCAACATTCGGAGTTTGATCTGTGATGACACTTTTTTAGTTAAGGATAGTAATGGTGAAAATTATTCCATATATTTGGATATTGAAAATTGTATTTTTGAGGTTGAAGACGATCGTTCTTTTTTGAGTGAATTGGGCGGTTTTTTTTCTAGTTGCCTAAATTATAGTTATCCGAATGATGGACCTAAGAGTGACAATCACTACTACAATCGTTACATGTATGATACTCAATATAGTTGGAATAATCACATTACTAGTTGCATTGAGAGTTATCTTCGTTCTGAAATCCATATTGATAGTTACATTTCAAGCGGTAGTGACAATTACAGTAAGAATTACATTTATAGTTACATTTGTAGTGAAAGCGTAAATAGTATTGACAGTGATAGTTTCATCAGTATACAAACTAGCGCAAGTGGAAGTGATCTCGATATAAGTAAAAAATACAGGAATTTGTGGGTTCAATGCGAAAATTGTTATGGATTAAATTATAAGAAATTTTTTAGGTTAAAACGGAATATTTGTGAACAATGTGGATATCATTTGAAAATGAGTAGTTCAGAAAGAATCGAACTTTTGATTGATCCAGGCACTTGGGATGCTATGGATGAGGACATGGTTTCGGTGGACCCCATTGAATTTCATTCGGAGCAGGAGCCTTATAAAGATCGTATTGATTCTTATCAAAAAAAGACAGGGTTAACTGAGGCTGTTCAAACAGGCATAGGTCAATTAAACGGTATTTCCATCGCAATTGGGATTATGGATTTTCAGTTTATGGGGGGCAGTATGGGATCCGTAGTAGGCGAGAAAATCACCCGTTTGATCGAATATGCTACTAATAGCTCTCTACCCCTTATTATAGTGTGTGCTTCGGGGGGAGCCCGCATGCAAGAAGGAAGTTTGAGCTTGATGCAAATGGCTAAAATATCTTCAGCTTTATATGATTATCAATCAAATAAAAAGTTATTCTACGTATCAATCCTTACATCTCCTACAACCGGTGGGGTGACTGCCAGTTTTGGTATGTTAGGAGATATCATTATTGCCGAACCTAATGCTTACATTGCATTTGCAGGTAAAAGAGTAATTGAACAAACATTGAATAAGACAGTACCTGATGGGTCACAAGAAGCTGAGTATTTATTCCATAAGGGCTTATTCGACCCAATCGTACCACGTAATCCTTTAAAGGGTGTTCTGAGTGAGTTATTTCAGCTTCACGGTTTCTGTCCTTTGAATCAAAATTGAATCAAGTAGATCATTTAATTCTGTTTTTTTTATTTGAAGTTTACAAGTATTTAGTTTCCATTTTATTTAGTTTATGGTAATCAAAGTGAAAATAAAAAATAATAAGCACGGAGTTTTACTTGAGGTTATAAAATACAATTGTATAACGGATCATAAGTTGTTGATAATCACTTTTCTTATTTGCTACAGATCCATTTTATTTCTACCTATATAATGCATGATTAGTAATCGGGAAGGCTCTATCAATAGGATAAAAGAGTGAATTTTTCTCCTAAATTAGGAAAAATTCATGTTATTTTATTACATTACGTATTTATTATAGATATAATTATTCTCCAAGTAAGAACCTTTTTTGGTATTTATTAGAAGATAAGTATAAGAGAACAATAATAATAAATATATATTATATAAAAGTGAATAGGTACACTTATTTAGTTCTACGTTTCTTGTACCTATTATTATATACTGATAATAGATATACTTATCATAAGATATCTTTATAACAGGTACAAAATATTAAATCGAGGTATCCATTCTATGACAACTTTCAACTTACCCTCTTTTTTTGTGCCTTTAGTGGGTCTAGTATTTCCAGCAATTGCAATGGCTTCCCTATCTCTTCATGTTCAAAAAAACAAGATTATCTAGATTCGACGGGACCAAATCTCGTTCATTTTTTTTTTCAAGACTCGGACTTGGGTCATAATACAGATATCTATATCTATTTTAATTTATCTATCTATTTAGTGGACATAGGATACAACATGTGGATTCTTCCGAACACAAATGAAAGAGCTATTATGCGCGTGGAAACATCATGGGATGATATATGGGGATAAATAGATTATATATTCAAAAGGGGGTCCGCAGATGTATGAAATGGAAAGTAAAAATATCTCTATGTATGTAGATATCTATAGTGGGATTATATGAGGGGGATCCTTTTTTATATCTAAGCGATTCGATGAATTACTCCTAATGGTTCACATCATAATAAGAGTGCTAGTTGATAAGAGTTGCTTCAGGAACAAAAAAAGAAAGTCAAATTTTGGTTATTCTCTAAATTTCAATAAAATTAAACAACTGGATCTAGTATGAACTGGCGATCAGAACATATATGGATAGAACTTATAATGGGGTCTCGAAAAACAAGTAATTTATGTTGGGCCTGTATCCTTTTTTTAGGTTCACTGGGATTCTTATTGGTTGGAACTTCTAGTTACCTTGGTAGGAATCTGATATCCTTATTTCCTTCTCAGCAAATCCTTTTTTTCCCACAAGGGATCGTGATGTCTTTCTATGGGATCGCGGGTATGTTCATTAGCTCCTATTTGTGGTGCACAATTTCGTGGAATGTGGGTAGTGGTTATGATAGATTCGATAGAAAAAAAGGAATAGTGTGTATTTTTCGTTGGGGATTCCCTGGAAGAAATCGGCGAATCTTTCTTCGATTCCTTATGAGAGATATTCAGTCGATTAGAATAGAGGTTAAAGAAGGTATTTATTCCCGGCGTGTACTTTATATGGAAATCAGAGGCCAGGGTGCCATTCCTTTGACTCGTACTGATGAGAATTTGACTCCACGAGAAATTGAACAAAAGGCTGCGGAATTGGCCTATTTTTTGCGCGTACCAATTGAAGTATTTTGAAATGAATTGAAGAATGAATGCTTTCGCAGCATTGAGTTCTGTTTTGTTTTTTCAGGTCGCTCATTCGAGCAAAAGCAGACGCGTGTGAAACAACCAGAAAACAGAAAACAAAGCGCTTTTTCCACCAAAAGTTTTTGATGGATTGTATATGGAAATCAACTCCATTTTTTCATACTCGTAACAAGTATACTAAGTATGGATTCATCATATATATCCGAAAAACTAAGACTATATATATACTTCATATTTTTGGGGTCCAATATTTTTTAATTGATATGTTAGATATAGATGGATCATATCTTGTAATTCAATTCTGTTTTTGTTTTGTCTCGAAATTCGAAAAATATGCATTTCTTGACTTGAAGTGGCTCGTTAGGGCATTCAGCGAAAGGATACAATTGCTTCGAATGAAGACATAATAAAAAAAATATTGTTTCCAGATCTAAGGATTAGCCCTTTAATTAAATAATTAAATTAATTCAATTTAAATTAAATAAAATAAAGGGGGTCTGTGGATTCAATACCCTGTTTGTTATAGAACTCATGTTTCATGGAAATATCAGATTGGATAGAATCGAGGAATGAGGTGGTTTCATTAACAATTCACAGATTCAAAATGCCAAAAAAGAAAGCATTCAGCCCCCTTCTATATCTTACATCTATAGTTTTTTTGCCCTGGTGGATTTCTTTCTCATTTAATAAAAGTATGGAATCTTTGGTTACTAATTGGTGGAATGCTGGGCAATCCGAAGTTTTTTTGAATAATATTCAAGAAAAGAACGTTCTGGAAAAATTCATAGAATTAGAAGAACTCTTCCTTTTGGACGAAATGATAAAGGAGTACCCCGATACACATATACAAAAGCTTCATATAGGAATACACAAAGAAACGATCCAATTGGTCAAAATGTACAATGAGGATCATATCCATACCATTTTACATTTTTCGACAAATATAATAAGCTTCGCTATTCTAAGTGGTTATTCTATTCTGGGTAATGAAGAACTTGGTATTATTAATTCTTGGGTTCGGAAATTTATCTATAACTTAAGCGACACAATAAAAGCTTTTTCTATTCTTTTATTAACGGATTTATGTATTGGATTCCACTCGCCTCATGGTTGGGAACTAATGATTGGTTCTGTCTACAAGGATTTTGGATTTTATCATAATAATCAAATTATATCTGGTCTTGTTTCCACCTTTCCAGTCATTCTAGATACAATTTTGAAATATTGGATCTTCCGTTATTTAAATCGTGTATCTCCGTCACTTGTAGTCATTTATCATTCAATGAATGACTAAAAATGATCTACTGATATAAATCTAATCATAATGTTTTTTTTACTTCGTACATAAACAAACCATTCAAAATGTTACTTATTTTGTAAGTTTCTACCGATCCGGGACATGACTCCTGTCCTGGATCCCAGTAAAATAGCAGAATCGTGGATAGGGAACTCTACTAGCAACCTACCCAATTTATTGTAGAAATTTTCGGGATCAATGATTGGACCATGCAAAATAGAAATATCTTTTCTTGGATAAAGGAACAGATGACTCGATCCATTTTCGTATCGGTCATTATATTTATATATGTAATAACTTGGACATCTATTTCACACGCATATCCCATTTTTGCACAACAGGGTTATGAGAATCCACGAGAAGCTACTGGGCGTATTGTATGCGCCAATTGTCATTTAGCCAATAAGCCCGTGGATATTGAGGTTCCACAAGCGGTACTTCCGGATACTGTATTTGAAGCAGTTGTTAGAATTCCCTATGATA